CCTTTTTATAGAACCTCGACCAAGTGACTATCGATATATTTTCTACCAAAATGCAATAGATCAGTCAAAAGCTAATTTTATAAAATTAGCAAATGAATAGGAAAATAAAATAGTGATTTTCTTGTTTTTTTTAGTATCACGGTTTTTCTATTTTTTTTAACTTCAATATTATATCATGAAGTCTTATGAAGTTTATTTATTTATTCGTTAAGGCCCTTTTAGCAAACTAAGCCCAAATAGAACAACTCAGATTAGCTTTAGGTTAGGGATAATCAGGCTCGAACTGATGACTTCCACCACGTCAAGGTGACACTCTACCGCTGAGTTATATCCCTTCCCTGCCTACTAACTAATAGGGTCGAGAAACTCAAGGCCACTACTCCTAAACAACTTGGAGTCGGACCTTCTTTTCATACTATTTAGATAGCTCAGGAATGGGAAAGATGCGATCCCATAACTATCAGAAACAAGGTTGACCGAACCATAGTACATGCTCTCATCAAATCCGTAGTCGGCTCAATCCTTTTTTTAGGAAAAGATTGGGCCGAGTTGAATTGCAATCAATTTAGTAAAACTTACTGAATTATGGTAGAACTTACTGAATTATGTGCGTTTTTTTTTGATCTTTCTATTTCGCTTTATCTAGTTTATCTACCGGATCGAAGTCAAATTTGATTGCTTTCCATACTTCACAAGCAGCGGCTAATTCTGGACTCCATTTAGCTGCTGCGCGAATAATTTCATTACCTTCACGAGCAAGATCACGTCCTTCATTACGAGCTTGTACGCACGCTTCTAAAGCCACCCTGTTAGCTACTGCACCAGGTGCATTTCCCCAAGGGTGTCCTAAGGTTCCGCCACCAAATTGAAGTACAGAATCATCTCCAAAGATTTCGGTCAAAGCAGGCATATGCCAAACATGGATACCCCCTGAAGCCACAGGTATAACACCAGGCATAGAGACCCAATCTTGAGTGAAAAAGATACCACGGCTACGATCTTTTTCAATATAATCATCACGTAGTAAATCAACAAAACCTAAAGTCATCTCACGCTCACCTTCCAGTTTACCTACTACTGTACCAGAGTGAATATGATCTCCACCAGACATACGTAATGCTTTAGCTAGTACACGGAAATGAATACCATGGTTTTTCTGTCTATCAATAACTGCATGCATTGCGCGGTGGATGTGCAGAAGTAGACCATTATCACGGCAATAAAAAGACAAACTAGTATTTGCAGTGAATCCCCCAGTTATGTAGTCATGCATGATGATAGGAACTCCTAATTCTCTAGCAAATACTGCTCTTTTGATCATTTCTTCAGATGTACCTGCAGTAGCATTCAAGTAGTGCCCTTTGATTTCACCTGTTTCGGCTTGTGCTTTATAAATTGCTTCGGCACAGAACAAGAAACGATCTCTCCAACGCATAAATGGTTGTGAGTTTACGTTTTCATCATCTTTGGTAAAATCAAGTCCACCACGTAGACATTCATAACATGCTCTACCGTAATTCTTTGCGGATAATCCCAATTTTGGTTTAATAGTACATCCCAATAGAGGACGACCATACTTGTTCAACTTATCTCTTTCAGCTTGGATACCGTGAGGTGGACCTTGGAAAGTTTTTGAATAAGCAGGAGGAATTCGTAAGTCTTCCAAGCGTAGAGCTCGTAAGGCTTTGAAACCAAATACATTACCTACAATAGAAGTAAACATGTTAGTAACAGAACCTTCTTCGAAAAGGTCTAAAGGATAAGCTATATAGGCAATATATTGATTTTCTTCTCCAGCAACAGGTTCGATATGATAGCATCGCCCTTTGTAACGATCAAGACTGGTAAGTCCATCAGTCCAAACAGTTGTCCATGTACCAGTAGAAGATTCCGCCGCTACTGCAGCTCCTGCTTCTTCAGGAGGGACTCCAGGTTGAGGAGTTACTCGGAACGCTGCCAAGATATCAGTATCTTTGGTTTCGTACTCAGGAGTATAATAAGTAAGTTTGTAATCTTTAACCCCTGCTTTAAACCCAACATTAGCTTTAGTCTCTGTTTGTGGTGACATAAGCCCCTTTTTACAACTTATGAATTAAGAATTCTCAAAAGAACAAGATCTACTCGAGATGGACTTTAAATGCAGTAAAAATCTTTCATTTCAAAAAAAAATCAATTAAGATTTCTAATTGTTATGCTAACATGACATTATATGATATTGGAGGTATTTTTCGGTGTATTTGGTGCATCAAATACACCCTTAATTATATTTGATGCACCAAATACACCCTTAATTATATGTTCTTTCATATTTCTAGTGCAAGCGAATCCAATTCTTATTCTTGTTTTGCAAATTGATAAATTTCTAATGGGATTTTTTTTCCTATATTTTAATATCTATTTTTAAAATAAGAATATTTACGGGTTTTCCGCTTGACAGTGATATGTTTTGTATATCTAAATCCTAGATGTGAAAATAAGCATAATTCATCCACGAAAGAATTTAAAAACATAAATCTAATCTAGATTAAAAAATAAAAAAAGATTGACTGAACCTAAGAAAGAACTTATTGAAATTGAATGAATAACGAATTTAATAAGATTCAAATTAAATCGGTTAGATCGTTAACTAAATGTTATTATGTTATTTTCGTTTTCTTTTTTATTGAATTAAATTGATCAGCTTGCTATTGAACATTGGTTTTTGCTTTGGTTTTTGCTTTGATACTATGCAAAAAAAAAATTGCAAAATATTTAAATTTTTCTAATTATGAATCCTACTACTTCTAATCCTGTGGTTTCCACACAAAATATAGGACAGATCGCTCAAATTATTGGCCCAGTACTCGATATTGTCTTTCCTCCGGGGAAAATGCCTAATATTTATAATGCTTTGGTAGTTAAGGGTCGAGATACGGTTGGTCAGCAGATTAATGTTACTTGTGAGGTGCAACAATTATTAGGAAATAGTCTCGTTAGAGCTGTAGCTATGAGTGCTACAGATGGTTTAACGAGAGGAATGGAAGTGATTGACACAGGGGCTGCTTTAAGTGTTCCAGTTGGTGGAGCGACCCTTGGACGAATTTTCAACGTTCTTGGAGAACCTATTGATAATTTAGGCCCTGTGGATATTAGTACAATATCTCCTATTCATAGATCTGCACCTGCTTTTATAGAATTAGATACAAAATTATCAATCTTTGAAACAGGTATTAAAGTAGTAGATCTTTTAGCTCCTTACCGCCGTGGAGGAAAAATCGGACTATTCGGGGGAGCTGGAGTAGGCAAAACAGTACTGATCATGGAATTGATCAACAACATTGCTAAAGCTCACGGAGGTGTATCCGTATTTGGTGGAGTAGGAGAACGTACTCGTGAAGGAAATGATCTTTATATGGAAATGAAAGAATCCGGAGTTATTAATGAAAAAAATCTTTCGGAATCAAAAGTAGCTCTAGTCTATGGTCAAATGAATGAACCCCCAGGAGCTCGTATGAGAGTTGGTTTAACTGCCCTAACTATGGCAGAATATTTCCGAGATGTTAATAAACAAGATGTGCTTCTATTCATCGACAATATCTTTCGCTTTGTCCAAGCAGGATCAGAGGTATCCGCTTTATTAGGTAGAATGCCTTCCGCAGTTGGTTATCAACCCACCCTTAGTACAGAAATGGGTTCTTTGCAAGAAAGAATTACTTCTACCAAAAAGGGAGCTATAACTTCAATCCAAGCAGTTTACGTACCTGCAGATGACTTGACTGACCCTGCTCCTGCTACAACATTTGCACATTTAGATGCTACTACCGTACTATCAAGACCATTAGCTGCCAAAGGTATTTATCCAGCAGTGAGTCCCCTAGATTCAACATCTACTATGTTACAACCAAGCATTGTTGGCGATGAACATTATGAAACTGCGCAAAGAGTTAAGCAAACTTCACAACGTTACAAAGAACTTCAGGACATTATAGCGATTCTCGGATTAGATGAATTATCTGAGGAAGATCGTTTAACTGTAGCAAGAGCACGAAAAATTGAGCGTTTCTTATCACAACCCTTCTTCGTGGCAGAAGTCTTTACTGGTTCTCCAGGAAAATATGTTGGTCTTGCAGAAACCATTAGGGGATTTCAACAGATCCTTTGCGGAGAATTAGACGAATTGCCCGAGCAAGCTTTTTATTTGGTGGGTAATATCGATGAAGCTACCGCGAAAGCTATAACTTTATAAAGCAAATTGAAGAAATGACCTTAAAACTTTGTGTACTGACTCCTAATCGAATTATTCTGGATTCAGAAGTAAAAGAAATCATTTTATCTACAAATAGTGGTCAAATTGGTGTATTACCAAATCACGCTCCTATTGCCACAGCTGTCGATATAGGTCTTTTGAGAATACGCCTCAACGACCAATGGTTAAGGGTGGCTCTAATGGGTGGTTTTGCCAGAATTGGAAATAATGAAATCATCATTTTAGGAAATGATGCAGAGAAAAGTACTGACATTGATCCGCAAGAAGCTCAAGAAACTCTTGAAATAGCTGAAGCTAACTTGAGGAAAGCTAAGGGTAAAAGACAAGTCATTGAAGCGAATCTAGCTCTTAGACGAGCTAGGACACGAGTAGAGGCTGTCAAAAATATTTCTTAGTGGTTTTTGATACTGTCTTCTTCGAATTGAAAAAAATCAGTTTGAATCAGATACAAAGAAAAAAAGAATGAAATATCAAAATTAACTTATTAGATTAGATTACATACCAAAGTAAATGCAAGAGTATCTTATCTAATAAGTTCTACCTACTATTGGATTTGAACCAATGACTCCCGCCGTATGAAAGCAGTACTCTAACCACTGAGTTAAGTAGGTAGTTCAAAACCAAAAATAAGATTCTATCACTTTTATAATTATAGATAGAATATTCTATCTAGGCAATACCAATCTATTAAAAGTAAATAGATTCAGAAATTTCTCATATGGATTAGGCTTGACAAGAAATATTTTTTGTGTTAAGATTTTTCGTACAAGGGCTATAGCTCAGTTGGTAGAGCACCTCGTTTACACGTGCGCCAATGTTTTTCAAAGAAGCTTATTATGCAATGAACATTCAAAAATCAATGTCTTACTCCATAGATTGGAAATTAAGGGAGAACAATAGCCTGACAAATACTTGGTTTAGTTCGATTCTGATATGATTTTCGATACAAAATCGAATAAAACCTGTCATTGATTTGCTAGTTGATAAGGTTAATACCCAATCTATTTAATGCTAGGCATAATGAGTATAAGGACCTCAAAAAACCTCTTTTCGTCCTATGATACTTTAAGGTGTATAAAGTGTCATACTTGCAGTGGAACGATAGAGATTTTCTTAATTCTATTAATTTCATTTCACCTAGGTGAAATAAAATAGGCCGAAGGCAGACCTAAGTCAAGCTAACCCTTCTTTGAAAAACTTTGGTATTGCTCTTAGATCAGGATACCTATAATGAATCAGAGCACACGGAATCATCTTTTTATCTTTATTTTTTCCATAAAGAAAAAATATGGTGGATTAACTGATTTTCTTTCAGTTAATGAAAGAGCCCAATGCAACAAAATGCATGTTGGGTCTTTGAAACAGTTCGAATCATTTCGATAATAAATTCAGTTTGATCTGTTTTACCGAGAAGGTCTACGGTTCGAGTCCGTATAGCCCTAATCCATTTCATTTTTCAAGACTTTTTTTTTTGTATGTTTAGAGAACTATCTCTCTTAATATCTATTAAGATCTTAATATAGGATTATATATCCTAATTAATCTAATTAATTATTGGAATGTATTAAGTTCCAATATATTATTATATTCTTAATAGTCTTTTACTATTTAATTTTTTAAATAAGATATTTTTTTATTTATTATTTATTCTATCTTTTGGACTTTTGGAATAAAAGATAGAACTAAAAAAAAATAGAAAGTGAAACCAAATGAGAGAAATTTTTCTCGTCTGTCTAAAAAGATCTTATGTTTACATTATATCTAACTAGAATGGAAATTATAAATGAATTGAATGAAATAGAATCTTTAAACAAGACATGTCACAAAGTCAATTCGTTTGTTTGAGAAAAATATATTCTTGTTTCACTTAGGAGAAGAAGTTCTGGATGAATTAACAATGCTAATTCGAATTAATTAATTCAGCATATTTCCATTTTTACGAAGGAGTACATTTATGTTTCTGCTTCATGAATATGATATTTTATGGGCATTTCTCATAATATCAATCCTTTTGCCTATCTTAGCATTTTTGATTTCAGCACTTTTAGCCCCGGTTCGTGAAGGACCAGAAAAGCTTTCTACTTATGAATCAGGTATAGAACCAATAGGAGATGCTTGGTTACAATTCCGAATTCGCTATTATATGTTTGCTCTTGTTTTTGTTGTTTTTGATGTTGAAACAGTCTTTCTTTATCCATGGGCAATGAGTTTCGATATATTAGGTGTATCTTTATTTATCGAAGCTCTTATTTTCGTGCTTATCCTAATTGGTGGTTCAGTTTATGCATGGCGAAAAGGAGCATTAGAATGGTCTTAACTAAATATTCAGAAAAACGAAAAAAAAAACAAGAACAAAATTCCGTTAACACTAAGACGGTTATGAATTTGATTGAGTTCTCGTTACTTGATCAAACAACCCCCAATTCAGTTATTTCAACTACATCAAATGATCTTTCAAATTGGTCAAGACTTTCCAGTTTATGGCCTCTTTTATATGGTACTAGTTGTTGTTTTATTGAATTTGCTTCATTAATAGGTTCGCGATTTGATTTTGATCGTTATGGATTGGTACCAAGATCAAGTCCTAGGCAAGCGGACCTAATTTTAACAGCTGGCACTGTAACAATGAAAATGGCTCCTTCTTTAGTGCGATTATATGAACAAATGCCTGAACCAAAATATGTCATTGCTATGGGAGCTTGTACTATAACAGGGGGAATGTTCAGTACTGATTCTTATAGTACTGTTCGGGGAGTTGATAAGCTAATTCCTGTGGATGTTTATTTACCGGGATGCCCGCCTAAACCAGAGGCAGTTATAGATGCTATAACAAAACTTCGTAAAAAGATATCTCGAGAAATAATTGAAGATAGAATTAGATCTCAAGAAGAAAATCGATGTTTTACTACTAATCATCAATTTCTTGTTCAAGACAGTACTCATATTGGAAATTACGAGCAGGAATGGATAAATCAATCACAATCTACTTCAGAAAAAAGAAAAATTTTCTAAAAATTTTTTAGATCTAAAAATTGAGTACCTTTTTACGAACTAACCTTAATTAGGTAAGGTTATTTTTTGCAGAATTAAGAAAGAGCAAGTCAACCTTTACTTTTACTTTCCAATTTTTTGGTGAAATACTTAATTTATACATAATAATGTCAGAGAGATCAATATAATGGAGGAGGATCGTTTGCAAAATTATTTATCTGATTGGCTAGTCAATCATGAACTAGTTCATAGATCTTTAGGCTTTGATTCTCGAGGAATAGAAACCTTACAAATAAAGGCCGAGGATTGGGACTCCATTGCTGTCATTTTATATGTATATGGTTACAATTATTTACGCTCTCAGTGTGTTTATGATGTAGCACCTGGGGGATTTTTAGGTAGCGTATATCATCTTACAAGAATACAATATGATATATATAATCCAGAAGAGATATGTATAAAAGTATTTGTGTCAAGAAATAATCCTAGAATTCCGTCTGTTTTATGGATTTGGAAAAGTGCTGATTTTCAAGAACGTGAATCTTATGATATGTTTGGAATCTCTTATGATAATCATCCACGTCTTAAACGTATCTTAATGCCTGAAAGTTGGATAGGCTGGCCCTTGCGTAAGGACTATATTACTCCAAATTTCTATGAAATGCAAGATGCCCTTTGAATGATAAAAAACTAATGTTCATTTATATGACACGACTTCAAATTTCATTATTCAAGTCAATGAATATTTTGAAATTCTATTTTAGATGAAATAAACAAAATATCTGCTGGATTCCTATTCGAATCATGATATACTAAGCTAACAGTATTTAGATTTTTTCATTTGGAGGAGAAAGAAATAAAATATTTATTTATTTTCTATCAACTGAAGATTTTAGAATTGTACTTCAGAAAGTAAGGTAAGCAAGAAAGAAACAGAATAAATAGAAAGAAAAATAAAGAAATACCAAATTAAGAAATAAAAAGGTTTCAAATTTGAAAAAGCATTCTTTCTATCTATTCTTATCCTCCAACTCTTTATCTAAAGCTAAAGAGTTTTTTTTTATTTCGATAATAAATATTATTATATTATCTTTCAAAAATGATGTTTCTATTTCTTTATATAGAAAAAGTGAAAAAACATTCTATATATATATATGCATATAATATATATATAAAATAATAATATGAAAAATTGAGTTTATATACTAAAAAAATATATATATATATATTTTTTTTTTTTTAATTAATTAAAATATATTAATTAGAATAAAATTCTATAATAGAATTAATTCTTACCCAATATATTTTATTTTTGTCTTACCAGGAACCAGATTCGAACTGGTGACACGAGGATTTTCAGTCCTCTGCTCTACCACCTGAGCTATCCCGGCTATCCTCATAAATTTCTTGTGAATCACCTGAGTAGAATACTCGTACCTATACCCTTGTATCTACGTCAATTAAAAAAATGTTAAAATATTTATATTAATTGGTATTATTAATATTAATAATAATTGGAAATTATTTCAATATAGAGATTCTTTGCCTATGCTTAGATTCTTTTCATATGCTTTTAAAATAAAAGCATATAGAAATATTGTATAAAATGCATTTTTTTTGAAGATCTATTTGCCAAATGAAAAACTAGAATGAATTAGAAAGTTTAGTAAATCTTTTTTCACTTTTTCATCAAAATCAAAAAAAAAGAAGAAAAATTTAGGAAATCAAATGGGCTTTTTATTGGGGATAGAGGGACTTGAACCCTCATGATTTAAAAAATCGACGGATTTTCCTCTTACTATAAATTTCATTGTTGTCGATATTGACATGTAGAATGGACTCTCTCTTTATTCTTCTTGGATTTATCATCATTTTTTCTTCAATATAAAAAACTCTATATATAATTAATAATATATTCAATTTATTACTCAAAATTGAGTTTTTTTTTCATTGAACTTTATATTCGAATCAATTCACCATAAAGGATTCATTATTTTTTGAATTCAGCAAAATTTAGGAATTTGCTATTCCATAATCAATAGCAATTTCTTAATTCATAAGAAAATATTATTTGATTGTTATCATGATTAATCATTTGATTAATCAGTATATACGTACGTCTTTGGTATAGACGGCTGGCTATCCTTTCTTTTATTTCGTCTCGAGAGAGAAATTCTAGCAATGCAACATAATAAACTCTATTCGTTAGAATAGCTTCCATCGAGTCTCTGCACCTATCCTTTTTTTATATAAAAAAAAATTTTATAATATAATAAAAAATTTAGAATAATAATATTCTATATATATTATATATTTTTTTATATTTTTTCAAAATAATGATTTGGCTCAGGATTGCCCTTTTTTAATTCCAGGGTTTCTCTGAATTTGGAAGTTAACACTTAGCAAGTTTCCATACCAAGGCTCAATCCAATGTAAGTCCGTAGCGTCTACCAATTTCGCCATATCCCCTTTTCTTTCTTCTTTTTTTGAGACTAAAATGCAATTTTTATTTTTATCTATTTCTCTTCTATTTCTAATATCTCATCCATTTTTTTATTTATTTTTTAGTTTAGTCAGAAATGATTTTATTAATTAATTATTGATTTTCAATAATCTAAAGTTCTACATTTATTTTTTTTTTCAAATGAAATTGAAAACTTGAGTTAATCGAAATTAAGATTGTATCTTTTTTTTTCTCTGTCATTGAATGATTTGCTTTTTTTACTAAAAATTGCTAGGAAAAATTAAAAAAGATAACATTTTGATTAGAAAAATTTGATTTTTTTTGCTGATAAAATCACTATTTTCCTATCAAATGAAAATTGCTTTTATTGAATAAAATAATAAAAAAGTCACTTATTTCTTATTTATTAGCAAATCATCTAAGATTTGGTATAGACGTAGAAATTTTTTTAATGTAGTACATTAAAGGGTTAGTAATGAGTGAGGTTAAAAAAATAGGAAAACCACTATTTTTCTATTCATTTGTTATTAGTTTTGAATAAAAAATCAATAAAAATGGGGGTAGAAGATTTTTGAAGGTTCAAATCCCCTTATAAATATAAGGCAATAATCATTGCCTTAATTTCCTTATACCTCGAAAAGTACAACAGTCTGGTAGTTAAACAAGAATCTGCCATCCCACGGGTTCAACGTCTCCGCACCAAGTTTACTATAACTCAATTAGTTCAAAACTAATTAACTCAACAACAAGTTTTTTCTCTGTTGCAGACTTTTGATTTCATCATAGCTAAGCTAAGCTATGTTACGGAATTTGGAAAATCTTATTCATTCTTAAGTAACCATATTATGGATATAGATCCATTCAATTTCATATTTTCTTATAATGCAAGATTGGATTTCATTTATTTATATTATTCAATACGTCGATGGGATTATATCCCGAATTTAACATATTTTTATTTTACAAGTGAAAAACATAAGGTTTAGATCTATCTAAATCAAAAAATTTTATTTTCTATTTATACATTTTTATTTTCTATTTATACATAATTTTCTATTTATACATAGAATTTTTTTTCTATTTATACATATAATTTTTTTTCTATTTATACATAATTTTCTATTTATACATACATATAAGTAAAAATATAAGCAAAATAAGAAAAAAAACACACAGATCGTAAGATAAAAATCCTCAAAAAGGGCTTTGGAATCATTTCTAGTTGCTAGTTGAAAAAATAAAAGATTTCAATTACGATTTTTGGTTTTTTTGCTATGATTTAAAGTGCGACTTCGACCGAGATCACTGGTGTTCAAAGTTTGTATCAAAAAACTACAAAGGAGAGGTTTTAATATCCTCTTGTTTTTCTGTTGAGAAATTTTCCATTAACCGATTAGCATTTTCATTAAATACTTTGAAAAATCTCAAAAAAGATAACATCAAAACAACAAAAAATACTTTGAAAAATCTCAAAAAAGATAACATCAAAACAACAAAAGATCTTTTAGACAAAATAGATTTGAAGAATGTATCTATAATAGACAATATAGGTATAACAGAAAACTATTTTGAAAAAAAAAAAAGAAATTTATGCTCAAGTATCTGAGCTTATGAATTTTTTTTCCATTTTTAATAAGTTTCGATTTAAGTTTAAGATAGAAGAGTTAGTAAGGGAGTTAGGGGGCATATCAACTTTTCCTATTTCCGCTTTAGGATTTAAAGGGCAAATCCCGAAATGTCTGGAAGAAAAGATGAGGGTAGATAAATCCTCAAAAAACTTCAATGAATCTTTATTAAAGAAAAAGAGGGATACATAAAGACTTCTTTTTTCATAAAAAAAATTTATTCTAAGATATATAATTTTTAGAAATATTGTTGAATTATAGATTCGTTTAATCCATATTAGGATAAGTAAGTTATTTTGATATAGATATGTCAGGAATGGTTATTTCACAGTAATTATCCTTGACATACCTTATTTATGATCCATTCCGTGAAAAAACTAAGCTTTGTGTTAAATTGTTAAATTTAAGAAGATGAAAGAAATTGCGTCCAATAGGATTTGAACCTATACCAAAGGTTTAGAAGACCTCTGTCCTATCCGTTAGACAATGGACGCTTTTCATACCAAATTTGATTTTGTTTAGATCAAACAAAGATTTTTTTTATATTTTTTACAAATTGGTTGAGAGAAAAAGAAAAGATGTATATAAAAACTTAGGATATATATATAAGAAATAAAAAGCGGGTAGCGGGAATCGAACCCGCATCGTTAGCTTGGAAGGCTAGGGGTTATAGTCGACGTTGCTTGATCATTTTGAACGTCTCTAATTCAAAACCGAACATGAGATTTTTGTTTCATTCGGCTCCTTTATGGAAGATTGAATAATGTATTCTCATCAAGGATACATTAGATCCATAACATCTATGTCAGCTTTTCTGTCTGAATGTATCTAAAATTATCTGCTTTTTAGATGATCCTTCTGAAGAAGAGAAATTATATTATATTAAATTTCTCTAGTTTAGTTACTTCGTTTTCTATTTTTATTTGTATGATCTTCAGGAAAAGAATTTCGTTTCTACCGAGCTGAATATAGAATATTTTCATGGTTCTAGCAAATTAGAACCATCATTTTTGAACTATTTTGCTTCAAAAAATTCTTTTTTCGAATCAAAAAATCGAAGATCTAGTTACGATTGGAAATCAACTTTTGCATCTTTATCCATAGATCCTTTACTTATACTTTATATATAAACTGGATACATTTCAATCCAATTCAAAATTATGCTTCACGACTTTCTATCCATAATTGAATATCCAATTTCAATTAGCTTTTTTTGAAAAAGAAAGAATCGTGATAATGTATATGTTTCCTCAAATACAAAATTCTATTGAGAGGATAAGGATGAAACCCTTTTTTTTTAAATAAAAAAAAATTTTTTGATCCCAGAAAAAAACTGAAGGATCCCTTAACTTTTAAGTTAGATTTTTAATAGAACGAATCACACTTTTACCACTAAACTATACCCGCTATATATTTATTATAGTATATAAATACATCATTTGTCGAATAAATATGAGACAGGATAAAAATAGTATCTGAATTCTGAGAATTTTGATTTTGCCATACCATATATTTCGTCTCCGCGTAGAGAATAAATCAAAAAAATCAATAAAATAAATAAAGTTTCATTTTTTTCATAAAAATTATTCAATTAAAAACATAAGTTTCTAATATAATAAGAAACAAATCTCTAGATCTCTAGTTAGATTTTTTGTTATTTTTTTTTTTATTGTTTGAAAAGAAGTCATTATCATTACTAAATAAATTCAAGGTTTTGATTCCATATGTATGAAGGATTTTTTTTTTAAAGGTCAACTATAGATTTTTTATTTTATATGTTTTTTATTTTTTCAATGTTGCTAACATATCAGATAGATCTTAATTTAGCAAATTAATAGATAGATCTTAATTTAGCAAATAGATAGATCTTATATGATAATATAGTAATTCATCGCAATTGGAAGAAATTTTATTAAATAATTAAATAAAGTAAGGAGATTTATGTAATAAATAAATTAATTCTAATGCGATAAAATTCTATTAAATTTGATCGAAATATTTTCAAAACAAAATATTTCAAAAATATTTCATATATGAATAGTTTTTAACAATATGAAAGACTAGTTTTATATATATGAAATGTTATTAAATGTTTTGATTCTTGACTAACTAATCAAGAGTCATCTTTGATTTGAAAAAAAAAAAGGATATAAAATCCAAAAAGAATCCTATATTATATAATAATAATAATACTTTTAGATATGAGAATGAAACAGAAATATGAAAATGATAATTTATATTGTTGTTGCTATTTCAATAAACAATATTATTGTTAATTTAATATTTTTGTTTTTTTTTGTTTTTTATATAAAAAAACATTGGATCCTGATGATCCATGAAATATTCCTTGAACTAAGAGTAGAGAAGGAAAAGCTTGGTTAGTTTTTAACCAGATCAGGCTGGGGTAAGATTTCGTAAAAAAAAATTAACTAAAAAAAAAACAAATTAAGTAATTTGAAGAAAAATTTTTTTTGAAGTAATTTCAGTTATGATCAAAATATTTAAGTTATTATCGAAATATAGTATATATTATATTTCGAATTTTCTTATCTTATTAATGTTTTGATAAGAAAATTCGAAAAATTTCGATATGTTTCTTTATATCTTTTATACTTTTATATCTTGCTTTTATAATTTATTGTAAGAAAGTGATTAATTCAAAATCATTTTTTTTTTATTAGTATATATGAATTTGAATAATATATATTCAAGAATATAATATAGAAAAGTAGATTTCCTAATAAAATTGTACTTTCTCTTTCTATTTCATATAGAATAAAAAAACAAGGATTTTTCTAAATCTTTATTTTATATATCACATCACAGCGCAGAAAAAATCATTGATTTTTAATGAATTTGGAGAGATGGCTGAGTGGACTAAAGCGGCGGATTGCTAATCCGTTGTACGAATTTTTTGTACCGAGGGTTCGAATCCCTCTCTTTCCGCTCTCTCTTATGATTTAGTATTTTTGGATTCATAAGAATTTTGATTCATATTATTGTATCATAAGAAAATTAATGATAAAAAAAAATAAAGAAAAAAAGAAAAACTAAGAATCTTTTGCTTTTATTCCTCACGCCCAGGATTACGCCCTGGATCATTAGATAAAAATCCGAAGATAAAAAGGGACACAAAGAATATAACTACTGTGTAAACAAAAAGTTTGAGAGTAAGCATTATAAAATCTCCAAGATCTTTTTTTTGTTTTTAAGGGAATAAATTACCTTTTCTTACGAAAAAAAACCTTGTTTTCTTATTTAAGTTTAAGAGAAAGAATCTTTTTTTTCAAATTTTTTCTCGTATTTAAGAATTAGTTATTTTAGAAACTTAAAGGTTTGCACTCATTGGAAGATCAGAACAGACAGAAAAAAAGCTGATTCCAATTTATTGCTGCAATGATTAATTGCATATTAATCTCGATTCTGGGAATAACTATAATATAAGTCACTATATTATAATTATAAGTCGCTTTTTAATATCCATTTTTCGAATTGATTTATTAAAAGATTTCAAATTTTATCGAAAACTTACAGCAGCTTGCCAAACAAAAGCTAAGAGAAAAAAGAATACAGGTATAACAGGCATAATATCTACAATTGGATTGAAAATCGCATAAGCTTCAGGCAATTTGGCCAAGAAAGAACTACTCGGATAAAAGACAGAATTAAGACAGATACAGATTAAACTAAAGATATTAAGCATAAAAAGATTTCGTTCTTGTAGATTAGATAATTTTATAAATTATTTTTATAATTATAAGAGAAAAATGAGAAAAACAGATTGAAAAATTCTTCCTTTTCTTTAGGTTTTTCCCAAATCCTAAATCCTTTTCTCGATTCTCATTTGAGAATGAGAATACAAGGATTTCTACTTTCATATAATATCTTAATTATAAAAAACGATCAATCAAATTTTTGATCCTATCCTATATTATCTCCATTTTTATCTATATGTGTTAAAATTTTAACATACTATGTATGTATTTGGATATTATGACTAGTTAATGAGGGCTCATTTTTTCTTAAAAAAAAATAGAGTTCCTTTGAAAAACAAAAAAGAAAATAGGAAAAAGGGCCTTCCTTGGATTTGAACCGATGACTTTTGTCTTCAAAAACCTTTTTATACCATCCAAAAACGCGGGGAAAAGGGCTAGTATTATTTTTTGGAGAATAGGAACTGACTTTTTATCTAAGTCTATTTCTCTAGGAATCTAAGTTTATTTCTCTAGGATTAGAGTAGAATCAGCCGGAGAAGCTTGAGAGATGATGGTTTGGTTTACCCTACAGTGGATGTTAGTTTAATTGGTCAATTCTTTTTTGAATTTGCATCATAGATGGATTTTTACTACGTAAATTGATCGAATATTTCTGAAAAGAAGTTTTATCTACTCTACTACTTTTTACTTGCTATGATGGTAGATAACACTTTTTAGGTAGGAGTAGGATAGTTCTTTTTCTTAGATTTAGATTCTATAAAAATAAAAGGACGTTGATACTTAAGATATCCAACTCATTACAAAATATTCTGTAACTAGTAGATTTGATTCAAGTATCTTGGCAAAAAGAGAAAAAATTCGAATAGAATTCTGAATCGTAAAATAGATTCGGGATACTATACTTGAAACTCCTATCAAGGTTTTTTCTTTTTTTTTTTTCACTTCAATTATCCATGCTAAAAAAATAGTACTGAGGGCCTCGAAATAGAAAATATTTTTTATTTTTTTTTTTGAAGAAGTCTTCTTTCGAAGAATAAAACTACAATTAAATTTAATTTAATATTTTTCATAGGAATCTCTTTAGCTCATGGGTTATAGCATCCAATTTGCAATGCAATGGTCAACGGTTCGATTTCGAGAATGGATTTTTTTTATAGATTCTTTATTTTAATTTTAATTGAAAAATAAAAAATCTCTCGCTTTCCAAAAAAAAAAAAGAAAATAAAAAAACGTTGGATTCCGTTTTTGCCCTCTTTTTATCTTAACATATATATGTATATTTTATACAACTGGTTCAGAAGCGTCTGATATATTGAGCATTTTCATTTTCAATTTTGATGATTTTCAATATATTAAATCAAACTCTTGACATAAGTTTCTTTTTTTATCATTATATATAAACTCATTATATATATAAGTTAGTTTTATATATATAAGTTAGTTACAATCAATTTTGTTAATTGAAGTTTGAAAAACTTCAAATTTTTATTTCTCGTCTGTCGTAGCAAAAAATGTTGGTTGAATACTAGCAAAAACACTTCCAATCCAATTTATGGAATTGGATTGAGATTGAAGAATAAAGAGTAAAAATATATTATTATTCGATAATAATGATAATTTCTATTCTATTAGTTTCGAATAGAAAATCGATGGAAATGGGGCGTCGCCAAGCGGTAAGGCAACGGGTTTTGGTCCCGTTATTGCGAAGGTTCGAATCCTTCCGTCCCAGGTTTGTTTATTTTATGAAACAAAAGATATAGTTTACATTTATTTAATATTTTAATAAAAATATATTAAAGCAGAATTTCAATTCGAAAATGAAATTTATTATAAGAATCTCTTTTATTTATATTTAAAATTTAAAAGAAAAAGAAATAAAAAGATTTTAGTAAAATACCATATTCTTTCTTTTTTCCAAACCAGAAAGAAATATTTAATTCATCAAACATAATATGTTTGTACTGAAACTTCTAATGTTTTAATTTATCAAACATAATATGTTTGTACTGAAAATTCTTCAGTAAGAATTTAGTCTCTTAAATTTTATTTATTTGTTTTGTTCGGAATTATTACATAACATGATGTCTCTTTTTTCAAAGAAAGGCCTCTTTATTCTTGTTTTCAAAACCTAACGAAGTTTCAAAACAAAACCTAAAAGAGTAAATAAAAAAGAATAGAAATTTTTCTATTTTTTTGATCTGATAAATTATTGAAATTTATTTAACTAGAATTTAACTACTTTAAATAAAATTGAAATATTTTCAATTTTTTATTTTATGAAGTTTCACTTATAATATCATTTTAAATCATTTAAAATAATAATTGAGCAAAAATTTTTCTAATTCATCTGCTTGCATTTTAATATTTTATTCTCATTTTAGAATTGGTCAAAAAAAAATTCTTGAGCTTTTTTTAAGTAAAAGAAAATTTGTATAAAAAAATATGTTCTTATATTTCTATAAGATGTATATTATGATATACCTTGTTTTATTTCAGCAATAATCTTTGTAATAACTAAAAAAGAACTTTCGATTAAGTGAAAACAATCTTTATCTATGATTTCTTAATTAGATTTATTAATTAAATAAGAAAAAAAATTATAGAGATTGAAATCTCTAATCTCTACAAAAAAAAGAACCAGTCTCAACTTTTAATCAAAAAAATCTATATACAAAAAATCCAATTGATGATACTTTTTTTTTAGTATTTTACTTTACGATCTTGTTTTGTTTATTCTTTAATTCAGTTTTAATTTTGATTTTTCAAAATGAAATTCTCATAAAAAAAAAAAAAAGGAGGAATTTTTATGTCTCGTTATCGAGGACCTCGTTTCAAAAAAATACGCCGTCTGCGAGCTTTACCAGGACTAGTTCAAAGAAAGAAATATAGAAAATTGAAATTTAGACCTGTTGATGCTAAAATTCCTTTTAGGAAAAAAAAAAAACCATATCGTATTCGTTTAGAAGAAAAACAGAAAATACGTTTTCACTATGGTTTGACAGAACGACAATTAGTTAGATATATACATATCGCTGGAAAAAGCAAAGGATCAACAGGTCAAGTTTTGTTACAACTGCTTGAAATGCGTTTGGATAACATCCTTTTTCGCTTGGGTATGGCTTCGACCATTCCTGGAGCCAGACAATTGGTGAACCATAGACATATTTTAGTTAATGGTCATATAGTTGATATACCAAGTTATCGTTGCAAACCCAGAGATATCATTACTATAAAGGATAACGAAAGATCTTTTGATCTTGTTAAAAAATCTATTGCTTCATCTGCCCAAAATAAATTGCCAAAACATTTGACTATTTCAAAAAACTATACAGGACGAGTAAAAAAAATAATAGATAGGCCAGAAGTTGGTTTGCAAATAGATGAGTTCTTAGTTGTAGAATATTATTCTCGTCAGATTTGAATCCAAGCAAATAAAAGTTCTTATAATTTTTCCTTTTTCGTCGAATTCAAACTAAAAAAATTGAATCCTGAATTTCTATTTTCGAATTAATGTATCAAAAATGAATCCACATCTATTAACATTTAATGTAGACTTTTTTCTTTTTTTTTCCTCTATTTGTTCAATTGGGATGAGCATAAGTTATAATAATGCGAAAAAATATTATTCTCTCTTTTTAGGAGGAAAAAAAGAACTCTTGTGGAACCAATAAAAGATATTATGTCCTACGTACGTTTGGATCATCATAGTCAAATCATTCTGGGTTATCTTATACGTCGAAATCGTATACGCCTGGTACTGGAAGATAGAGTACTGATCGAGATAAGTGATTATGATTCAAATTCAAATACTAGAATAAAAAAAACTATATCAAGCAGAGGAGAATCCCACCTCTTCCGAATCATTGTTGGATACGTAAACTACAAATCCAAAAAGCAATGATCCCCCTTAATCATATGGATCAAGAGAACATATGATCAAGAAGTAATTTGTGCATAATGCATAAGAAGTAGACATGTCTAAATAAAAGCATATTTCAAAAATTCTCTAACTAATGATTCTCTAACTAATGACAATTAATTTGAATTGGATACAAGGAAAAAACTAAATAGGTAGAAGTTTTTAGTAGAGTCAATACTGTGATATCTAATAACTTCTATCTACAATCTTTTATCTACAATTGCATTTGAACCAAAGAAAGACTACTCCCGTATGAAAATAATATTCTAACTCCTGAGTTAAGTAGGTAATTCAAAACCAAAAACCGTAATCTCACTTATAGGGTGAATAGTACATTCCTTAGTTCTTTTTTTCTTCATTCTTGAAAAAAAGAAGTTTTTCAAATTATTTCTTTTTTGAAAAAAGTTCGTGAGGTAGAAAATGCGGGAGAGGATAAATCCAAGGTTTCAAAAAAAAAAAAAAAAGAAAAGAGTGACTCCAGAATCAAGACTAAAGAAATCTATCGAATCAAAAAAATCGAAATAATTCTAGACTAGAAAGGTAAAAAAACAAAGAAATTGAAATATAGATATACGAATATGAAATTCAAATCGAGGCACCCATTCTATGACAGATCTTAATTTACCTTCTGTTTTTGTACCTTTAATAGGCCTCATATTTCCAGCATTGTCAATTATTTTTTTATTTATTTATGTGCAAAAAAATAATATTTTATAAATCCTAGATTTCTAGTTAGTTTAAGGTGGGAAAATAGTTTGAATAAAGAATAAATAGGAAAGAAAACTCCCAATTACTCTACATTACGTAAAGTAGTTGGGAACTATCAAATAATGCTAATATCTAATCTATCTAATTAATTATTTTAAGTACTAATTTATAAAAGTTCCAAGGGAATCAAGAAAAATAAAGTCAAGATTGGGTTATTTTCTCAATTCCAATCGAACACAACTGGATTTAGTATAGTATGAATTGGCGATCAAAAGATATATGGATAGAATTTCTAACGGGGTCTCGAAAAACAAGTAATTTTTTCTGGTCTTTTATTCTTTTTTTAGGCTCACTAGGATTCTTAGTGGTTGGAACTTCCAGTTATTTTAGTGGAAATATCATATCCTTATTTCCATCTCAAAAAATACTTTTTTTTCCACAAGGAATCATAATGTCTTTCTACGGGATCGCAGGTCTATTTATGAGTTCGTATTTGTGGTGCACCATTTTTTGGAACGTAGGGAGTGGTTATGACCTATTTGATAGAAAAAAAGGAATTGTATGTATTTTTCGTTGGGGATTTCCTGGACTAAATCGTCGCATCTTTCTTCGCTTCCTTATGAAAGATATCCAATCAATCCGAGTTGAGGATAAAGAGGGCTTTTATTCTCGTCGTGTACTTTATATGGAAATAAGGGGCCAAGGGTCTATTCCCTTGACTCGTACGGATGATAATTTTTTGACGCCACGTGAGATTGAACAAAAAGCTGTCGAATTGGCCTATTTCTTGTGTGTACCAATTGAAGTATTTTGAAATGAATTGAATGAAAAATCAAAATCAGGAAGAAGAAAAGGAATTCGTAAATCGTGGATTCCATTTTGAATCCAATTCATGTCTTTTTGAAATGTTCATTTGAACAAAACATATTACATTTTTCGATTTTATTTTCCCTTGAATTTATAGCGAATAAAACACACATAGAATAAAACAAAAAAAGAGAAGGATATTTAAAAAGAAAAATACTTCTATGATATGAAATTACTATGAATCTTACTCTAATAAATTAGAGTAATCTATTCTAAATTAATAATCAATTCAGAAAAGAATTAATTTTTGGTATACTACTTTTTTTATATGCCAAATATATATCGTATACGTATATGTGGGTTCCAACTCCATTCTGGTATACTAGAAAAAGGGGAAAAGTAAGAAATTAATTTTTATCATAAATTAATATTTATGAAGTAGAGATTTATACGAATATAAATGTTGTAATAAATCCTGTTATTTTTTGAGATAGAAGATTTGGAATTGAAATTTTCTTTTTCTGAGTTAATTTTCTTTTTCTGAGTTTTAGTTATACATACAGCACGGTGAAAGACTTCGAAACAGTAAAAAAAAAAAAAGAAAAAGAACCTTTATTCTATTTCTATACTCTGTTTAGGTCTAAGAATCTAAGAACTAAATTAGTATACAAAGAAAATAATAGATTCCATACCCTGCTTGTTAGAAAAGTCATATTTCATTCAATATCTTATATAAAAGAAATAAATATTATTTAGAATCATTGGATAAAGGAGGTTTATTAACTATTTCATTTACAAATAAAAAAATGAAAAAAAAGAAAACATTCTACTCTTTCCCATATTTTGCATCTATAGCATTTTTGCCCTGGGCAGTCTTTCTTTCATTTCAAAAATGTTTAGAACTTTGGATTAGTAATTGGTGGAATACGAGTCAATCCGAAACTCTCTTGAATTTTATTCAAGAGAAACATGTTTTAGAAAGATTCATAGAATTAGAAGAGTTTCTTTTGTTAGAGGAAATTCTAAAAGAGTATTCGGAAACATATATACAAAAACCCAGTATAGGAATACACAAGGAAACGATAGAATTAGTTAATACATACAATGAATATAATTTTCATCTCCTTTTGCATTTGTCAACAAATCTAATCTGTTTCAGTATTTTAAATGGTTATTTTATTCTGGGTAATGAGGAACTTATCATTCTTAATTCATGGGGTCAGGAATTCTTCTATAACTTAAGTGACACAATAAAAGCTTTCTCAATTCTTTTAGTTACTGATTTAGGAATTGGATTTCATTCAACTCATGGTTGGGAACTACTAATTGGTTCGGTCTACAAGGATTTTGGGTTGACACATAAGGACCAGATTATATCTGGTCTTGTTTCTACTTTTCCAGTTATTCTAGATACAATTGTGAAATGTTGGATATTCCATTATTTAAATCGTGTATCTCCTTCGCTTGTAGTAATTTATCATTCAATGAATGAATGAAAATTTAATTTCATCTTCTTATCTCAATTCAATCAGAATTATTTTTCTAATCATTTTTTAGTGACTTTTTTCCATTTTTACCTGTTCAAGGTATTAGTCCTATATTCTCAACAAACTATTTCAGTACTGTGTCAGTACAACAATAACAGATTCTTTATAGGAAACTAGACTAGTTTTCTATGTAATTTATTGTATAATTTCTAAAATATCTAATTGGACATGCAAAATAGAAATCCTTTTTATTGGGTAAAAAAACAAATGACTCGATCCATTTATGTTTATGTGTTGATCATGATATATGTACTAAGTCGAGTATCTATTTCAAATGCGTATCCCATTTTTGCGCAACAGGCTTATGAAAATCCACGAGAAACAACTGGACGCATTGTATGTGCCAATTGTCATTTAGCTAATAAGCCCGTGGAGATTGAAGTTCCGCAAGCTGTGTTTCCTGATACTGTATTTGAAGCCGTTGTTCGAATTCCTTATGATATGCAATTGAAACAAGTTCTTGCTAATGGTAAAAAA